AGTAAAATGCCTGAATTAAAGGGTTATCGTGATAGGATAAATAATGTAATCTTCCAATTACTTTTACTATAACCTTTACATTTAACAGAATTAAACTGTAATCTTAAAACATCAAAAATTTCTGTGCGTCATACACTAAAATGTAGAAAAGTAAGCTAAATTTAAGCTACTGGGTTCATACCCCATTTATAGAGTTAATCTCTCTTTTCTAATGCCCAATAATTCAACCAAAATCCTCTTTTTAATAACATTAATTAGAGGTATATTAATTTCAGTATGTGCTAACTCATGATTAGGAGCATGAATAGGCCTAGAAATTAATTTACTCTCCTTCCTCCCTATACTTGCGTTCAACAAAAATTTAATAACAACAGAAGCTGCCCTTAAGTATTTCCTAATTCAGGCAGTTGCATCATCAACTTTTCTATTTATAATTCTTCTAAAAACAAATTTTTATGAAATATTCTTTTTTCTGAAAAATTTCAGATGAAATAGTATTATAATAATCCCTCTATTATTAAAAATTGCATCAGCTCCATTCCATTGATGATTACCTTCTGTTTTAGAAGGTTTATCCTGATTTAATTGTTTCCTAATTTTATCTATTCAAAAGGTAGCCCCCTTAATTTTGATTTCATACTTAATCTCGAATAACAATTTTATTCAATTTATAATTGTTACCTCTGCTTTAATTGGGGCAATTGGAGGGCTTAATCAGACTTCTATCCGAAAAATTTTAGCCTTTTCATCAATTAATCATGTTGGTTGGATATTAACAACAATAATTATAAACTCAAACCTTTGAAGAATTTATCTAGCAATTTATATCATTAATATTACTGCTATCATTACTGTTACTTCAGCCTTAACAATAAATTACATTTCACAAATTTTCAATGCTCTTAATTACACAAAACTTGTGAAATATTTTCTTCTTCTTTCTCTCCTATCTCTAGGAGGTTTACCCCCTTTCATTGGATTTTTTCCAAAATGAATAACTATTCAATATATAGCTATAAATTGAATAGTTATCACTGCTTTAATCCTAATCATAACTTCACTTTTAACTCTCTTTTACTATTTACGGATTATCTATACCAGATTAATGCTCCTAAGAACAGAAGTTTCCTGATCTACACAAACCATACCAAATTATCACTACTCCACAATTTCTACAAGATCTTTAGTAATTGCTCTTTTAGGGATCTCTTCTTGCACTCTTCTTGTAGCCTTAAATTAAGACTTTAAGTTAATATAAACTAGTATCCTTCAAAGTTAAAAATAAAGAGAACTTTTCTTTAAGCCTTAGTAATTACTACACTTTCAGAATTGCATTCTAATATCATCATCTTTTGAATATAAGACCTCTGGTAAAAGAGTTAACACTCCTTAATAGATTTACAATCTATCACTTTAAAATTCTCAGCCATTTTACCTTTACCCATGCAACGATGATTATTCTCAACGAATCATAAAGATATTGGAACATTATATTTTATTTTTGGAGCATGAGCAGGAATACTAGGTACTTCATTGAGTATTTTAATTCGAACAGAATTAGGGCAACCTGGCTCTCTAATTGGTGATGATCAAATTTATAATGTTATTGTTACAGCCCACGCTTTCATTATAATTTTCTTTATAGTTATACCAATTATAATTGGTGGTTTTGGAAACTGATTAGTTCCATTAATATTAGGAGCTCCAGATATAGCTTTCCCTCGAATAAATAATATAAGTTTTTGATTACTACCACCTTCCATCTTTTTATTACTTATTGGTAGAATAGTAGAAAGAGGAGCCGGAACTGGATGAACAGTTTATCCTCCCTTATCAGCTAGAATTGCTCATGCAGGGCCAGCAGTAGATTTAACTATTTTTTCTTTACACTTAGCTGGAATATCTAGTATTATAGGAGCTGTTAATTTCATTACCACTATAATTAATATAAAACCTATTTTCATAAACAATACACAAATACCTTTATTTGTCTGATCAGTGGGTATTACCGCATTACTTCTCTTATTATCTTTACCTGTATTGGCAGGTGCTATTACTATATTATTAACAGACCGAAATCTTAATACTTCCTTTTTTGATCCTGCTGGAGGGGGAGATCCTATTTTATATCAACATTTATTTTGATTTTTTGGTCACCCCGAAGTTTACATTCTTATCTTACCAGGATTTGGTATAATTTCTCATGTTATTGCTCACGAAAGAGGTAAAAAGGAAGCTTTTGGTAATTATGGAATAATTTGAGCAATATCAGCTATTGGATTTTTAGGATTTGTAGTCTGAGCTCATCATATATTTACAGTTGGAATAGATGTTGATACCCGTGCTTATTTCACAGGAGCTACAATAATTATTGCAGTTCCTACCGGTATTAAAATTTTTAGATGACTTGCAACAATATATGGATCAAAAATAGTTTATAGACCAGCCACTCTTTGAGCATTAGGTTTTATTTTCTTATTCACAGTAGGAGGCTTGACTGGAGTTATTCTAGCAAACTCCGCTATTGATATTATCTTACATGATACTTACTACGTAGTAGCCCATTTCCACTATGTACTATCTATAGGAGCTGTATTTGCTATCATAGCAGGTTTTATCCATTGATTTCCCTTATTTACAGGTCTAAGACTAAATTCTACTTGACTAAAAAGTCAATTCTTCACAATATTCATCGGAGTAAATATAACTTTCTTCCCTCAACACTTTTTAGGATTAGCAGGAATACCACGTCGGTATTCCGATTATCCAGATGCTTATACCTCGTGAAATATCATTTCATCTATAGGTTCAATAATCTCCTTTATTGCCGTTATTATATTCCTATTTATTATCTGAGAAAGAATAAGTACCAACCGAATCACTTTATTTTCTTCTCAGATAAATAGATCAATTGAATGATCACATAATTACCCCCCTGCTGAGCACACCTATAATGAATTAACATTAATTACTAATTAGACTTTTCCATTTCTAACATGGCAGATTAGTGCAATGGATTTAAGCTCCAAAAATAAAGTTTATACTTTTTTTAGAATTAACTAAATGGCAACACAAGGTAATTTAAATTTTCAAGATAGAGCTTCTCCTCTTATAGAACAACTTACATATTTTCATGATCATTCTATATTTATTATTATGATAATCGTAATAACAGTTACCTATATAATTATTTCTCTTATTACTAATAATTATGTAGATCGATATGTAATGGATGGTCAATACCTAGAAATCTTATGAACAGTCTTACCTGCGGTAGTTTTAATTTTTATTGCTCTCCCTTCACTTCGAATTCTTTACCTAATTGATGAAAATTCAACCCCAACTTTAACTTTAAAAACAATTGGACATCAATGATATTGAAGTTATGAATATTCGGATTTCATAGACGTTGAATTTGATTCTTATATAATTCCTCAAAATGAAGTAGAAACTTACAATATTCGACTATTAGAGGTTGATAATCGCACTTCACTCCCAATAAATACCTTTACACGAATCCTTATTACGTCAGAAGATGTAATTCACTCCTGAACTATTCCAAGTATAGGAGTAAAAGCTGATGCTACTCCAGGGCGCTTAAATCAAGCGACCTTTTGGTTTAGTCGACCTGGAGTATTTTATGGACAATGTTCAGAAATTTGTGGAGCAAATCACAGATTTATACCTATTGTAATTGAAAGAACCTCAACTAAGGATTTCCTTTCATGGGTACTACGCGTTTCCGAATCATCAGATGACTGAATAGCAAGTAATGGTCTCTTAAACCAGCTTATAGTAACTTAGCACTTACTTCTGGTGAAAAGAAATTAGTTAAATTATAACATTAGTATGTCATACTATAATTATTAGAAAATTCCATCTAATATTTCTTTATTCCTCAAATAATACCTTTAAATTGATTAATATTATCTACAATTTTCTCAATACTTCTAATTATTTTTGCTATTATAAACTTCTATTCCCTCTACCATAAGCCTTCCACTAAAAATTTTTATAAGAAGACTTCTTACCCAATAAACTGAAAATGATAACTAACCTTTTTTCAGTTTTTGATCCCTCCTCTAACATTATAAATTTATCAATTAATTGAATAAGTACTTTTATTGGTTTAATAATTATTCCTACTTCTTTATGATTAATCCCTTCACGACTAATTTTTTTTTGAAATTTTATTATTCATAAACTTCATAAAGAGTTTAAACTCCTTATCGGAAAGAAAAAAGTTAATAAAGGATCCACTTTCATTTTCATTTCCCTCTTCTCAATTATTCTTTATAATAACTTCATAGGATTATTCCCTTACATTTTCACGAGAACTAGTCATATAGTAATAACATTAACTCTTGCTCTACCCTTGTGATTAAGATTTATAATTTTTGGTTGAATTAATAATACAAAACACATATTTGCCCATCTAGTTCCTCAAGGAACCCCAGGAGCATTAATGCCTTTTATAGTTTGCATTGAATCAATTAGTAATATTATTCGTCCTGGTACTTTAGCTATTCGATTAGCTGCTAACATAATTGCAGGACATTTACTAATAACTTTATTAGGAAATACAGGAAGAACATTAATAACCTACATTCTACCTCTTCTTATTATTACTCAAATTCTACTATTAACATTAGAGTCAGCTGTTGCAATTATTCAGTCATATGTTTTTGCAGTACTAAGCACTCTATATTCTAGAGAAGTAAATTAATGTCTACATATTCAAATCATCCTTATCATTTAGTTACATATAGCCCTTGGCCTATTGTTGCCGCCTTTAGTATTATAGTAGGAATAATTGGATTTATTAAGCTATCTTATGAATTTAACCAAAAGTTAATACTTATCGGAATAATTATTTTAATTTTAACAATTATTCAATGATGACGGGATGTCATCCGAGAAAGAACATTTCAAGGAAGTCATACAAAAGAAGTTATAACTGGGTTACGGTGAGGGATAATTCTATTTATTATTTCCGAAATCTTTTTTTTTGTTTCTTTTTTCTGAACCTTTTATCATAGAAGTTTAGCTCCCGCTGTAGAATTAGGATCCACTTGACCCCCTGCTGGAATTATCCCTTTTAATGCCTTACAGGTACCTTTATTAAATACAACTGTATTATTAGCTTCTGGAATCTCAATTACCTGAAGCCATCATGGATTATTAGACAATAACTATAATCAAGCAATTCAAGGATTAATACTAACAATCATGTTAGGTCTGTATTTTACTATATTACAATTATATGAGTATTATGAAGCACCATTCACTATTGCAGACTCAGTGTTTGGGTCCACTTTTTTTGTAGCCACAGGATTCCATGGTCTACATGTTGTTATTGGTACAACCTTCTTGATTACATGTTTGTTCCGAATATCATATATACATTTCACATCCAATCATCATTTTGGATTTGAAGCTGCAGCTTGATACTGACATTTTGTGGATGTAGTATGGCTATTCCTTTATGTATCTATTTATTGATGAGGCAGTTAATTAAATATTCGTTTAGTATAAGAAAGTACATTTAATTTCCAATTAAAAGGACTAAATTAATTAGAATGAATAATTCAAATCCTCTTTATTATAGCTATTATCATTTTAAGAATCTCTATTATTGTAATAATTTTAACAAATTTATTATCTTTTAAAAATATTGAAGATCGAGAAAAATTATCACCATTTGAATGTGGGTTTGACCCAATATCCTCTTCACGTTTACCTTTCTCCCTACGATTTTTTCTTATTGCAGTTATTTTTTTAATCTTTGATGTAGAAATTGCTTTAATTTTACCAATAACAATTATTCCTTTCAATTCAAACATAATAGAATGAACTATTACAAGAATATCATTTTTAATTATCTTAATTCTAGGCCTTTATCATGAATGAAATCATGGATCTCTTGAATGAGCCACTTAACTTAATAGGGTAGTAGTTAATTATAACATTTGATTTGCATTCAAAAAGTATTGAACTATCAATTTACCTTAGCTCAAGTAAGAAACAAATATATTGTAATCAGTTTCGACCTGATAGTGTGATATTAAGTAAATATCCTTATTTACCTTTAATTGAAACCAAATAGAGGTCTATCACTGTTAATGATAAAATTGAATTTTAAATTCCAATTAAGAAGATGTAGTGACTGAATAAAAGCTGCTAACTTATTATTCAAGTGGTTTAATTCCATTTACATCTTACATTTATATAGTTTAAACTTAAAACATTACATTTTCATTGTAAAAATAAAAATAATTTTTTTTAAATAATTAAATATCCAAAGATAGAAAGTTATCTCAATAACAGCTTCAGTGTTATACTCTAATATAAGATATTTGAATATAAAATGTATAAACATGTAATTAAAATTACTAGAAAAATTAATAAATATGTTTTTAAATCATTTATCTGAAATAAATGATTTACATTAGCTAATTTTATTAATATTCAATAAATATTTTGAGCTCCAAAATATTCTCTTCACCCTATATCAATATATTTTGATAAATATCAACCATAAGTTAAAGGATTGTTAGAAATAGCTTTTGTAAAAATTAAAGGTATAAATCATATAGATCCAGCAAAGTAAAAAAATTTTATATATTTATATCTACTAAAATAGAAATTTAATCTATACTTAAATAAAGTTCTTCCTACTCAAATTCCAGCGATTCTAACTATAATAGGTATTATTTTTAAATATATAGGTAAACAAATAAAATAAGGAGTTAAAAAAATTATTCAATTTAATAATCTCCCCCCAAAAACAGCAAAAATTATTAATCCCAACATACCTAATATCATTATTCAACTCTCTTCACTAAAACTATACTTATTCAATAAATTGAAATCTCCTCATAAAACATAATAAAAAAGCCGGAAAGAGTAGCAAACGGTTAATCCAGTAGAAAAAAAATATATAAAATATATAAAAAGATTTAAGTTTCTTAAAGAAACTGCCTCTAAAATTAAATCTTTTGAATAAAAACCAGCCAAAAAAGGAAGACCACATAAAGCAAAATTTGAAATCATAAAACAGGAAGAGGTTAAAGGTATCTTCAAGGATAAACCTCCTATATAACGAATATCTTGAAAATTTATAACATTATGAATTACTATACCAGCACATATAAATAATAAGGCTTTAAATAAAGCATGTGTTAATAAATGAAAAAAGGCTAAATCAGCATATCCTAAAGATAAAATGCTTATTATTAAACCTAACTGACTTAATGTAGATAAAGCAATAATTTTTTTTAAGTCATACTCAAAATTTGCTCCTAACCCTGATATAAACATAGTTAAAACAGAAATTACTAATAAGCATTTTATTAATCATTCAGGAAATGCTCTTCTAAATCGAATTAATAAATATACACCTGCTGTAACAAGGGTAGAAGAATGAACTAATGCAGAAACTGGAGTGGGTGCAGCTATAGCAGCGGGTAATCAAGCAGAAAAAGGAATTTGGGCTCTTTTAGTTATACCAGCCAAAATCACAAGAATTCTAATAATATTTAAGTCCTTTTCTTGTATTATACAATCTAAGTAAAATACATAGTTTCAACTACCATAGTTCAATATTCAAGCGATTGCTATTAATAAAGCTACATCTCCTACCCGATTTGATAAAGCTGTTAATATCCCTGCATTGTAAGATTTTACATTCTGATAATAAATAACTAAACAATAAGATACCAACCCTAATCCATCCCAGCCTAGTAAAATACTAATCAAATTTGGTCTAATAATTAAAAATATCATAGATAATACAAATATTAAAACTAAAAAAATAAAACGATTTATATTAATTTCCCCTATCATATAATCTTCTCTATATAAAATAACTAAAGAAGAAATTAATATAACAAATCTTATAAATAATAAAGATATTCAGTCAAATAATAAAGTTATAACAATAGATGAAGAATTTAATCTTATAACCTCTCATTCGATAAAATAAGTTAAATTATTTATAATAAAGTATAATCTTATAATAAAATTCAAAATTGAAATAAGTATTAAAGAAAAAAAGCTAATAAAATTTAAAGATAAATATATCACAACCTAAAGTAAACTTTACTTCTATGACGCCACAAATCATTATTTTCTCTATTTAAACTATTTAAGTTAATAATTATATTCAAAGTAAAATGAAATCACTTTTCAAAATTAATAAATTCAAGGGAAATCAATGTAATATTAATAATAAATATTCACGACAATATCCATTAGATCTACTATATATACCCGAGTAGTATATCCCATGTTGACTGTATGAATATATGTATAAAGTATAAGCAGCTCTAAAAAAAGAGATTATAATTAAAAATATTATAACAAATCATATCCAGCCAATTATACTATTTAGTAACCCAATTTCTCCTAATAGATTTAAGGAAGGAGGAGCAGCTATATTCGAAGAAGCTAATAAAAATCACCATAAAGCCATTCTTGGTATTAAATTTAATAAACCTTTATTAATTATTAAGCTTCGTCTTCCTAAACGTTCATAACTAATGTTTGCTAAACAAAACAATCCTGATGAACACAACCCATGAGCAATCATTATAGTAAAAGTTCTATAAAAACCTCAAATATTTAATGTTATTAGTCCTCCAATTACCAACCCTATATGAGCAACAGATGAGTAAGCAATTAAAGCTTTTATATCCACTTGTCGTAAACATATTAAACTAATTAAAAAACCTCCAATTAATCTAATCGATACTCAAATTAAGTTAAATCTTATCCCTACCTCGATTAAATAATTGAATACTCGTAATAATCCATATCCTCCTAATTTTAATAAGACACCTGCTAAAATTATAGATCCAGAAATAGGAGCTTCAACATGAGCTTTAGGTAACCATAAGTGAACCAAATATATAGGTATTTTAACTAAAAAAGCTAAAATTATACTAATATATATATACATATTAGTATAATTTATTAAATAAGTTAACGAAAAATCTAAATAATAAGTTTTATTATATATATATATAATACTTAACAATAAAGGTAAGGAAGCAAATAATGTATAAAACAATAAATAAATTCCAGCTTGAAGACGTTCAGGTTGATACCCTCAACCAAAAATTAGAAATAATGTAGGAATTAAACTACCTTCAAAATAAAAATAAAATGTAATAATATTAATTCTACTAAATGTGCAATATAATATTAAAAGTAATAATAAAATCATTATTAAAAATAAATTATTATAAAACTTATACCGCACTACTGAATATCTAGCTAAAATTATTAAAACACAAATTCAAAAACTTAATATTACTAATCCAAAAGATAAATAATCATAACCAAAAATATATCTTAAACCTCTCCAACAAAAAAAATCTATTTTTAAAATATATAATAAAGTAATTAAAAATAATATATTTTGTACTATCCATCATCCTTTTTTCTTAAAACATAAAGGGATTATAAAAATTATATAAATAATATATCTTAACATAACAAAACACCAAATGAACTAAAATAGTCATTTCCATGCGTTCGAATTATAGAGACTAAAATAGAGAGGCCCAAAGCACCTTCACATACAGCAAAAGACAAAAAAAAATATTGTAATATATAATTCTCCCTGATATTCGGTATACATAAAAATACAGTATAATAAATAAGGTTAATACAATAAATTCTAAACTTAACAGAGTTATTAATAAATGCTTCCGTTTTGAGCAAAATACTCACATTCCACAAAAAAATATAAAACAAAAGAATATCAACATTTATAATAATTGTTTTAATAGTTTAAATAAAAACTTTGGTCTTGTAAACCAAGAATAAGATTGCTTTTAAAACTTCAAAGGAAAGAAACTCTTATCATTAATCTCCAAAATTAATATTTTCTATAAACTATCCTTTGATATTTTACAATTACTAGTAAGAATCCTTCTAATATTAAGAATTATTTTTCTCTTTCTTAACCATCCCCTTTCAATAGGTCTAGTTCTTTTTCTCCAAACTATCTTAATATGTCTTATCAGAGGACTACTATCTACCAACTTCTGATTCTCTTATATCCTTTTATTAATTTATATTGGAGGTATATTAGTATTATTTATATACATTACAAGTTTAGCTTCTAATGAAATATTCTTTTATTCAAATAAAATATTAATTCTCCTATTACTTACTCCCTTAATTCTTATTACAGTTTATTGATTAAATAGCTCTTTTAATATTTACACTTTTGAAAATTTAGAAAATATTAATTCAACAGTAACATTTTTACATACTTCACTTTTAAAGATATATAATCAACCTATTAATAAAATAACCATCATGATTGCAGGTTATTTATTTCTAACTTTAATTGCAGTTGTAAAAATAATTAATATTAATAAAGGACCTTTACGACAAATAAATAATTAATGTTTAAACCCTTACGAAAAATTCACCCTCTATTTAAAATTTCTAATAATGCTTTAGTAGATCTTCCCGCTCCTTCAAATATTTCAACTTGATGAAATTTTGGATCCCTTTTAGGTTTATGTTTAGGAATTCAAATCATAACAGGATTATTCCTAGCTATACATTATTCTGCTCATATTGATTTAGCCTTCTCAAGTGTAGCTCATATCTGTCGTGATGTAAATTACGGTTGGCTTCTCCGAACCCTTCACGCAAATGGAGCTTCAATATTTTTTATTTGTATTTACCTTCATATTGGACGAGGGTTATATTATGGTTCATATAAATTTTTTCTCACCTGAATAATTGGTGTTATTATTCTTTTTTTAGTTATAGCAACAGCTTTTATAGGATACGTCCTACCATGAGGACAAATATCTTTTTGAGGGGCAACAGTAATTACTAATCTACTTTCCGCTGTACCTTACCTGGGTATCGAACTTGTACAATGAGTTTGAGGAGGATTTGCTGTTGATAACGCCACTTTAAATCGCTTTTTCACATTTCATTTTGTTCTACCTTTTATTGTAGCAGCTACAGTAATGATTCACTTACTCTTTCTTCATCAAACAGGATCAAATAACCCTTTAGGTTTAAATAGAAATATTGATAAAATTCCTTTCCATCCCTACTTTACCTTTAGGGATATTTTAGGATTTATTATACTTTTTATATTCTTAATTATACTTTCTCTTATAGAACCTTATATTCTTGGAGACCCTGATAATTTTATTCCTGCTAATCCTCTAGTGACTCCTGTTCATATTCAACCAGAATGATACTTCCTATTTGCTTACGCAATTTTACGATCTATTCCTAATAAATTAGGAGGAGTTATTGCTCTAGTTATATCCATTGCAATTTTGTTTTTTATACCTTTAATAAGTTCAAATTCACGAGGATTACAATATTATCCTATTAACCAATTTTTATTTTGATCTATAGTAGTTATTGTTATTTTACTAACATGGATTGGAGCTCGCCCAGTAGAAGATCCTTATATCTTAACAGGTCAGATTCTAACTGTTATATATTTTACCTACTATATTATTAATCCCTTAATTACAAAAATATGAGATAATTTACTTTCTAATTAAGTTATAAACTTATTGATTAAGATTATGTCTTGAAATCATAATTAAAGGGTTTAATTCCCTTATTAACTTCTTTTTCCTTCTAATTACTTAGCCTAACCATAAAAGAAAATTTTTAAACCCAAATAAAAAAATAAAAAGTTTAATGATAAAGGTAAAAATCTCTTTCAAGCTAAATATATTAATTTATCATAACGGTAGCGAGGTAAGGTACCCCGAACTCAAATGTATAAAAAAGCAATGAAGAGCAATTTTAAATAAAATCTAAATGAATTCAAATTAGATCCCAAAAAAAGGATACTTATTAAAAGACTTATAAATAAAATTCTAGAATATTCACTTAAAAAAATCAAAGCAAATCCTCCTCTTCCATATTCCACATTAAACCCTGAAACCAATTCGGACTCCCCTTCCGCAAAATCAAATGGACTCCGGTTGGTTTCTGCTAAACAAGAAATAAATCATACATTACATAAAGGTAAACAAAGAAAAAAAAATCAAACTCCCATTTGAAAATAAAAAAAATCCTTTAAAGAATAGCTTCTGATTAAAAAAACAAAAGATAATAAAATTAAAGCTAAACTCACTTCATAGGAAATTGTTTGAGCTACTGCCCGCAACCCGCCTAATAATGCATAATTAGAATTTGAAGATCATCCAGCCAATATTACAGTATAAACCCCTATACTTGTGCAAACCAAAAAAAAAAATAAACCTAAATTAAAATTAAATATACCTCTTATATAAGGTATTAATATTCACAGAACTAAAGATAAAAATAAAGAAAAAACAGGACAAATATAATATAACAAATAGTTAGAAACTATTGGATTCATATGCTCCTTACAAAACAGCTTAATAGCATCTCCAAAAGGCTGCAAAATCCCAATAACTCCAACTTTATTAGGACCTTTTCGAAGATGAATATATCCTAAAACCTTTCGTTCCAATAAAGTAAAAAAAGCAACTCCTACTATAACAAAGATTACAAGAATTAAACCTACAATAATTAAGAGAATTAATTCATTAAACATTTTACTACCTATGATAATTTATCACATTTATAGATTCTAAATCTATTACACTTTATTCTGCCAAGATAGTTTACCCTCTTTAACTTAAAAATATTCAGAAAATAAAAATTATTTTTAATATTTGGTCCTCTCGTACTAAAACATTAAACAATAATAAAGATAGAAACCAACCTGGCTCACGCCGGTTTAAACTCAGATCATGTAAGAATTTAAAGGTCGAACAGACCTAATTTTTAAACATCTACACCTAAAATTTTTCTTAATCCAACATCGAGGTCACAATCTTTTTTTTCGATAAGAACTCTCAAAAAAAATTATGCTGTTATCCCTAAGGTAATTTAATCTTCTAATCACTAACTTATGGATCATTTTACTTATTAAATAATTAATTCTTAAAAAGAGTTATTATTATCTTTTCATCACCCCAACTAAATACACTACATAAAGAATTGATAATTTTAAATAAACCTAATTTAAACTTGATATATTAAACTCTATAGGGTCTTCTCGTCCCTTACTACCATTTAAGTATTTTTACTTAAAATCTAATTTAAATCTTACATTAAAGTGATAGAGAATTTGTCTCGTCCAACCATTCATACTAGCCTTCAATTAAAAGACTAATGATTATGCTACCTTTGCACAGTCAAAATACTGCGGCCCTTTAAATTTTTCATTCAGTGGGCAGGTTAGATCTCTTAATTAATTCAAGAGAACATGTTTTTATTAAACAGGCGAACAAAAATTTTGCCTAATTCATTACCTTAAACTTTCTTATTTAATGAATTACTTCAAAAAGCTACAATTTACTAATTAAATCATAATTATTATAATTTTCATAATTTAACTAAATATTTTAATAAAAATTTTAAACTAATAATAAATAAAATAAATCAAGAACTAAATTTTAACATCCTTTAATTATTAACAAATTCTAAATTTACAAAATTCTCCATAAATTCCTTCCCATTATAATTTTTTTTTTAAAAGTTTATCCCCTTAAAAACTAGAAATATCATAATATTATATATAATAAATATATAATATCCTTATATTCCCTGAATTAAATTCATTTATTAAAAAACTAGATATCCTTTAAAACGAATAACATTTCATTCCCAATTAAATATTTATAATATTTTTGAAACAATAACTACTTATATTTAATTAAATCTTAAAACTTCGAGAAAAATATATATATAATTCAAATTAATATACTCTGATACACAAGATACAATTAATCAAATCTCCTTTTATTAATTATAAGTATATTTAATATTTCTTTTACAATACTCGTTCCCTATCGTTCAAAAAATCTAATTCTTGAAAATTACAAAGACTAAAACTTATTTAATTAAATTTATACACTTAATAAACTTTTTTAAAGACAATTTTATTAATTATCAGATTACATCGACTCGCACGATAAATTATTTCAGTGTAAATGAAACCCTTAACTTTAAGTTTAATCTGAATTCTAAGTACATCTTCCGATACACTTACTTTGTTACGACTTATCTCATCTTAATAACGAGAGTGACGGGCGATGTGTACATATTATAGAGCTTCTAATCATTTTTATAATCTTAAAAAAATTACAATTAAATCCACCTTCAAATTACTTTACCAATAATTATTCATATAAATATAATTTATTGTAATCCATTATTTATCTTATATATTACTGCACCTTGACTTGAAATCTTAATTATTTATTTATCAAGAAAATAACCTAAAAGTATATTCATAAACAGCGGTATACAAGAAATTTATATAAGTAAGGTTTAACGTGGACTATCGATTACATAACAGATTCCTCTAAATAGACTATAATACCGCCAAATTCTTTAAGTTTCAAGATCATAACTAATAATACTCAGGCCTTAAATCAATTTTACATTAAAAATAATAGGGTATCTAATCCTAGTTTACGTTTTTAATTTCATAACTCTTTCCTACTCAAATTTAATAAACAACAAAGCATTTTAATATTTCACCATAAAATTACCTACTGTAATTATTTATAAGCTAGTAATTACTTTAATACCAAAATTATTCACTTGAATTTATTGTATAACCGCGGATGCTGGCACAATTTTTACCAATCCTAATAACATTTACTAAATCTAAGATTTCTTAATATCAATAATATTATCTACTGCCTCATTTTCCTCCTACTAAATTATCTTCTAGATATTTTGAATTACACATATTCACATATAGATTTAATGTTAAAGTAAACACCTAAAGCAAGAATAAAACTTATAATTAACATGTAAAAATAAAGTTTTGGTATTAAAGTAATTAATAAGTATTATTATTATTAGTCTAATCCCAATAAAATAAAGGAGCAACGGATTTCACAAATTTTAGAAAATATTATTCCACAAATTTTAGTAATCTTAAGTAAAAGAGGAATTTTTCCCCCAAAAAAAAGAATTTTTATGCCCAAAATTCAATTATATCTAACTTTTATAAACATTGGTACTAATTATTACCTACTAATAATTATATAGACTACACTAGATTCCATTTTTTTTTACTTTTTAAATGGAATCTAGTGTAGTCTATATAATTATTAGTAATAATATAATAATAAATTTAATAGTATATATTTACCTTAACTATTAACTAAGAATAATTGGAAGATATTATCATATGTATTTATTATTAAATTTACTTTTTTTTATTCTCCCAATATAGGTTATTATACCTTATATAAATAAAAATGTTAAAAAATACGAATAATGTACATAAATCTTTTTTTTATAAGATCTTATGTTAATAAAAGGTAACATATACTAATATGTCCTTATTATACTCTCCTAGAAGTTTAACTTAAAAGGACCCAATTTAATTTAAATAAATAAAAACTATTATTTAAATCCAATATTTTTACTTAATTATTTAAATACTAAAAAAATACAAAAAAACAATGAAAATGAATT